ATTGAGATAGGTAAACCGAGGGTTCTCCCCCTCTGAGAACCGTATATAAGAATTTCATCTCGTACGGCTCAAACAGAAACACCAAAATACTGGTTGTAACAGATATTTGTAATAAAAAATTGAAAACTTTTTAATCCTATGATTTGAGTCAATTTTTTCTCAAAATACGAAAGAATAAAAATCCAAAAAATATTCTTTTTTCTTTGTGGTTATAATGCTAAAATATCAAGTCGGCTCATTCGTGTTTATATTATGGATTATTACGGGCCTCTTGAATCTTCTATTTACCTACTTTTTTTATTATTTTTATTTGTATGTAATGCGACTTTACTCTTGTTTTCTTTATTATTTATTGATAGGAATTCTCTTGTTAAGACCCTATGAATCAATTAAAACCACAGATTCATACTAGAACCACGATGAGTCAATAAAACCTTCCAAAACAAAAGAAAAAAGTTCAAAAATTTTCTGAGTAAGAACCTTTTGATCATCGCTTATTCAATGATTTTTTATAATGAAAATAATAAATGCAAAGAAACGTTTATCCTTTAATAAATAATAAAAAAAAAAAAAAAGAATAAACGGGAGTTGAAAAAAAAAATTGTGGATTTATCACTTCTAACTCTTTTTTTGGAGTCCGGCCGTGAGGTCTGATAAGTATGAATCATAGTTATAATATTTTTTAATTTTTTTCATATATTGCGTGCTCCAGATACTAGACTAGACTGAATATCCAACGAAATAAAACCATTTTGATTAAGATGACAGATTTTTTTTCTGTAGTATCCATAGGATCAATTATAACAAGTCACACACTCATATTCCGGAAATACATAAAAAAAAAATTCCACGATCGAACTACCAAACAAGAGTGGGATAAAAAAGGGAGACCCACAATATTTCTATTGAGCATTTATTTAGGGGTTCTTGTGAATCGAATCTAATTCATTGAAATTCCGTCCAGTAAAATGGAAGAATTATAAATCTCCAAAATAATAGACAAAAATATCGCAAATAGAGCCATCGCAACACCCATCAAAGGAGTAGTTCCCCAACCAGGAGCTACTTTCCCATATTCCGAATTCAATGGTTTCAGTAAATCCCCTATAATCGTTCGTCTTGGACCAGATCTAGAACTATCCTCAACTGTTTGTGTAGCCATAAATTCTATTTTGTATTGATTGAGATCGGTTGACTTTGTATACCATTCCATTGTAAATAAATGATCTTATCATAGATCCATTGTGGTCTTGAAATTATATAAAAATGGAAACAGCAACTCTAGTTGCCATCTCTATATCTGGTTTACTTGTAAGTTTTACCGGGTATGCCTTATATACTGCTTTTGGGCAACCCTCCCAACAACTAAGAGATCCATTCGAGGAACACGGGGACTAGGTGAAGTAAAGAGCCTCCTAATATTGGGAGGCTCTTTACTTCAATTGAGATAATGAAAAATCATTTCATCTTTTTAGTTGGAACTTTAGGTGGTTCGCGAAAAAAGATAGCGAAAAAAATGATTCCTAGAGTCGAGACTAAGAGGAATGTATAAACCAATGCTTCCATAGATTTAATTTAGGTTTACAATTATAGCTTCCATACCTATTTATTGGGGGATTTTTTCCGGATAAAGTTCAAGACAAAAGTCAAAAAAACAAAAAGGCAGCAATCCAAATCAAGATTTATCCGGTATTCTATCTATGTCAAATCACAAAAATAAAGGCAAAAAAGAACCGAGCAATTTTATATCAGACTACTTGTCTTCTTGTAGTTGGATCTCCAAGTTTTTGGAATGCACCAAATTCTACTTGCGCATCCAAATCTGGATCAATACCAGCAAAGACATCTCTGAACAAGGTTCTAGCACCATGCCAGATGTGTCCGAAGAAGAAGAGCAAAGCAAACGAAGCATGCCCAAAAGTAAACCAACCCCTTGGACTACTACGAAAAACCCCATCGGATTTCAAAGTAGCACGATCTAATTCAAAAATTTCACCCAATTGAGCACGTCTAGCATATTTTTTCACAGTAGCAGGATCACTATAACTGATTCCATTGAGTTCACCGCCATAGAACTCAACAGTTACACCTACTTGTTCAACACTATACTTTGATTCTGCCCTTCTAAAAGGAACATCAGCTCTAACAATTCCGTCTCCATCTACCAAAACAACTGGAAATGTTTCAAAAAAAGTGGGCATACGACGTACAAAAAGTTCACGCCCTTCTTTATCTTTAAAAATGGGGTGTCCTAACCACCCAACAGCTATTCCATCTCCGTTGTCCATGGAGCCCGCTCTGAATAATCCACCTTTTGCGGGATTATTGCCGATGTAATCATAAAAAGCTAATTTTTCAGGAATTTTAGACCAAGCTTGGGATAAACTTTGATTTTCGGCTAGGCCAGCACCCACTCTTCGATATATTTCTTGCTGGAAGTATCCCTGATCCCATTGATAACGAGTAGGACCAAATAATTCAATGGGGGTAGTTGCTGAACCATACCACATAGTTCCAGCAACAACAAAAGCTGCGAAAAAGACAGCAGCAATACTACTGGAAAGGACTGTTTCAATATTTCCCATACGTAATCCTTTGTATAGACGTTGGGGCGGACGGACACTAAGATGGAACAGGCCCGCTAATATACCCAATGTACCTGCTGCAATATGATGCGAGGCTATTCCTCCCGGAACAAAAGGATCAAACCCTTCCACACCCCACGCTGGATTAACAGATTGTACCCTTCCGGTTAATCCATAAGGATCGGACACCCATATTCCAGGACCGTATAATCCTGTTACATGAAATGCACCAAAACTAAAGCAAGCCACCCCTGCAAGAAATAAATGAATTCCAAAAATCTTCGGTAAATCCAAAGAAGGTTTTCCTGTACGTTCATCACAAAATATTTCTAGATCCCAATACACCCAATGCCAAATAGCTGCCAAGAAGCATAAGCCAGAAAACACAATATGTGCTCCGGCCACACCTTCGTAACTCCAAATACCCGGATTCGTTATAGTCCCTCCTGTGATACTCCAACCGCCCCATGAATTGGTTATTCCTAAACGAGTCATGAAGGGTATAACGAACATACCTTGTCTCCACATTGGATCAAGAACAGGATCAGAGGGATCAAAAACCGCTAATTCGTATAGAGCCATTGAACCGGCCCAACCAGCAACTAGAGCTGTATGCATTATATGAACAGAAAGCAAACGACCGGGATCATTCAATACGACGGTATGAACACGATACCAAGGCAAACCCATGGAAATACCTCTTTAGCAACGAAAAATAGACACTATGTAACTTTATTGCACTAAAAAAAAACTAGTAGGTTATGGACCTCCCCCTTTCAGGGGATTATCTCAGAGAAAGGATTACTATTTGGTCTATTATTTTAGTAATAATGGAAAAATTCGGTTCGTAGGAACAAAAAGAAGCAGATCTATTCTATACCCGATAAGTACCAATACGCAATGGTGAGTCGGAGTTGATCCTATTTTCTATGAGTGAATGCATACAGATTTGTTCATGATAGAAAAAAAAGACCTATTCGAAAGAATTTTCCTTTATTCATTCTGTCTTCCTTTTTTATGAACTTATTCAATTTATATATAAAATATGATAAAAAAAGGTAAAAAAAGACAAATCTTATTTATTAAGACAATAAACCTGTGGTTACGCTTCCATATCAAAGTGAGCTATAGTACTTAATTATTTTTTTTTCTTTCATTTTATGCCTATTGGTGTTCCACAAGTACCTTTTCGAAGTCCTGGAGAGGAAGATGCATCTTGGGTTGACGTATAGTGCGACTTGTCAGATATATTGGGTCATATGGGATTTCCCCGTTCTCTCCCCCGATCGAGATATCCTCTCTTTCGCCCAAGAAAGATTGATTGAATTATTAAAAATTTGGAGCGTGAAGTGTAATTAGATCCATTTTTTTGAGGGGGTAGACAGATTAATCTTATCAATTAGAAAAATTTATGGTTTGCTTGGTTGGACCAATAAAATGAAGTATAGAGGCTCCGTTTAGAAAAAACCCAATTTTGAATATATGGATTCGATAGTTACTACTTGTATCATATTTTAGTTATAAATAGCAGTGATCTAAAACTGCTAATCAATCGAGTCATATGATGAATACGTTGAATATTTGGTATAAAAAACATAAAAATAATGAAAAAAAAAAGAAGTCGTAGCACAAAGACATGGTATTTAGGCATTTGTCCTATATGTGCAAATCCAAATCAGGCGTATCTTTACTCGGAGTATAGCATAAACCTAAAAGAATTGAAGTGAAGAAGCCCATTCAGAAACAAGAAAATTACATCGTAATTTCAATTTAATTTCGATGAAAGAATACATCAATGAAAAGTTAGATCAATAAATTGAATGAATTCGTTTTTTTTTTTTCTTTTTTATAGTATAGATTATAGATAAAGGAGCCAAAACGAATCTTTCTTGAAAAAAGGAAGGCCCGTTCATTAGAAGTTAAAAAGATCCCGCTAAACTAAAAAAGACTGGAATCTAAACATTGATTCTTTTTTTTTTTTTCGCAATTTTTGTTGAACCGTATGCAGCAAAAGGTGCATGTACGGTTCTTAAGGTATACAATTTTATCCTAATCAACCGACTTTATCGAGAAAGATTACTTTTTTTAGGCCAAGAGGTTGATAGCGAGATCTCAAATCAACTTATCGGTCTTATGGTATATCTCAGTATAGAGGATGATACCAAAGATCTGTATTTATTTATAAACTCTCCCGGCGGATGGGTAATACCCGGAGTAGCTATTTATGATACTATGCAATTTGTGCGACCTGATGTACAGACAATATGCATGGGATTAGGCGCCTCAATGGGATCTTTTATTCTAGTCGGTGGAGAAATTACCAAACGTCTAGCATTCCCTCACGCTTGGCGCCACTGCTTTTTTTAGTTAAATTTGAGACAAAAAATAAAACAAAACTATGCCTTCGCCATATAAAATATGAATATTAAGTAATAATAGCATGGCACTTTGAATTCGATATGAGACCTTTTTTATTCTTTTGTTTTTTTCTAAATCCTTAAGATTATGTATCGAAACAGTAGTATGAGATAAAAGGCATTTCCTATTTTATTTGATCTATCGAGGGCCCCCTCTTTCAGCGTCACAAACTTTTTTGTTTTCACAACAGAAGACTCTTAACAATATTTCGGTTATGAAAGAATATTCAAATAAATAAATAATTTTTTTTTTTTATTTATTTGAATTACAAAAAAAAAAAGAAACTTTGGGATTGCTGAATAAAAGACGACAAATAATAAAGCAACGGAGCCATCATAGTATTTCAAAATTACTTCAAAATAAAAGGAAGGGTGGTTATTGGATTATTTACTCCTCTGGGTCTGATAGATCCTATATTTTCTATTCCTTTGATGGAAGGTGAAAATGAATTCCATTGTGAAGCCGTATGCAATGCACAAAAGATGCCTGTACGGTTGTTTCAATTTATTTATTGTTTTTCTCTTTAACTCATCATGTGAGATAGAGAAACCATTTATTAAATCATCAGGGTAATGATCCATCAACCTGCTAGTTCTTTTTATGAGGCACAAACGGGAGAATTTATCTTGGAAGCGGAAGAACTACTGAAGTTGCGGGAAAGCATCACAAGAGTTTATGTACAAAGAACAGGCAAACCCTTATGGGTTATATCCGAAGACATGGAAAGGGATGTTTTTATGTCAGCAACAGAAGCCCAAGCTCATGGAATTGTTGATCTTGTAGCCGTTGAATAAAAAATAGAAAGAAGGTATTTTTTGCAAATCCGCAATTTGATATTTTATCTTCTTACCGGGTTTAATAGAAAATAGAACTAATTCATAATCATCCGGTTAGGATCGATCTAAACCAATTCATTATGTATATGATTCAACATGCCAACTATTAAACAACTTATTAGAAACACAAGACAGCCAATCAAAAATGTTACCAAATCGCCCGCCCTTCGGGGATGTCCTCAGCGTCGAGGAACATGTACTAGGGTGTATGTGCGACTCGTTCAGATCATAGACTGGCACAAAAGAAAAGAAAGTATTTTTCCAGTATCAGTGATCAATACCAGCGAATGAATAGGATAGAATGGAAGAGCTCCATTCACTATCTAAAAAAAAAAAAAAGATTTCTCGTACCCTTTATTGTGTATCAAATTTATGGTTTATATTGGTGCAAATCCAATCACCCCCGTTTTCAATTTAAGATGAGAAAGAATTCCCCATTGGTAATAAATGCTTATCCATTACGCGGAGGAAATCCTATTTAACAGAAGGATTATATTATACCCTTCTTCTTGCAAAAACGGACTGAGAGGGTTAGCTACCCGGCGAATCTTCATAATTAAATACCGTTACTGCATAGGTAAATCTCATTGTGAAAGAACGATAATTCATGGGTAGAGCCAAAGAACGTGAACTGTACAAGTTAACAATAGAAAAGAACGAGCTCCGGTGTATAGAGAGGACCTCACCGTTTAAGAACTAACCATAGAAACGATGGAAACCGCTATTTCTTTATCCATTTTTTTTTATTTACGTTTACTATGTTTTTTTGATACTTAGTATCACAATATCAATACAATTTTTTATTATGAGATTAAATGTCTCTCCAAAAAAGAAAAAAGAAAAAAAAAATAGTGGTCGGGAAGGTTATAGTAGCAAAAGCCATTGGAATTTTTTTTTATACATTGGAAAAATCCGTTTTGTTATTAATAGACTAGGAAAGGAATAACTGAAAGAAAAGAAATCAATTAGTTATTCATCAAAGTTTTTTTTATTCAATGACCAGAATTAAACGAGGATATATAACTCGGAGACGTAGAACAAAAATTCGTTTATTTGCATCAAGTTTTCGAGGGGCTCATTCAAGACTTACTCGAACTATTACTCAACAGAAAATAAGAGCTTTGGTTTCATCCTATCGGGATAGAGTTAGGAAAAAAAGGGATTTTCGCCATTTATGGATCGCTCGAATAAATGCAGTAGTTCGAGATAGTAAAGTATACTATAATTATAGTAGATTAATGAACAATCTGTACAAGAAGCAGTTGCTTCTTAATCGTAAAATACTTGCACAAATCGCTATATTAAATAGGAATTGTCTTTATATTATTTCAAATGAGATTAGAAAATAAGAAGAGTGGAAAGAATCCATCGGAATAGTTTCAATGGAGTTCCCTGCAGAATGAACGCCGGGAAGGTAGAGTAGAAATTAGTATCATAAATATCATCAAATTGTCAAAATAAACAAAGATGCTCAATAAAAAAAAAGATTGATTCTGCTTCCCTCATTCTTTTTTTTATTCTTACAACACGAAAATCAAATCTAGGTTCTCGGATTTTTTGAACAAAGCATCAATCCTACTTCGAGCGTTTAGATTTTCATTTTTATTCACTTAAAAGGTAAGCTTATTTATTTCTAGTTCTAAGACCAATAGTTCTAGCAATTGCCTCGTTTCTTTCAAATTGTTTTTCATTATTAAGAAAAGGTAACAAAGATAAAATACGAGCTTGTTTTATAGCAATAGTAATTAATCGTTGCTGTTTTAAAGTCAATCTATTTACTCGTCTAGATAATATTTTTCCTTGTTCACTAATAAATCGACTAATTAAACTCATGTTTCTATAATCAATTCGATCCCCCGATTGAATCGGGGGCAAACGCCTACGAAAAGATCGTTTGGATTTAAGAAGGAGTCGCTTTGATTTATCCATGGTTTGTTTATTCCTTATCCCGAAAATCCTATTTCAATCGGATCAAAAAAAACCGATTTAGAATTAAGAAATAGGATTTCTTTTTTTTATTATTAAATAGAAAATCTATTTTCTATATGTAATTTTTATATGTAATTTTGCATTTTCCTTGGAATGGAGGGGTTACACACAGACGGATCTATTTCTTTATCTCCCCATGAATCGTATGTTTGTAACAACAGGGACAGAATTTTCTCAATTCCAATCGACTAGGTGTATTGTGTCGATTCTTTTGAGTAATATATCTGAAAATCCCCATTGATTTTTTATTAGAAATGTTTCGAACACAACTAGTACATTCCAAAATAACCGTTACTCGGGCATCTTTACCCTTGGCCATGAACCTCCTTTGTATTTTTGATTTACGCAACTATTTCATTTTCAGATCCAAAAAAAAAAAAATGACGAAAAGAAAAAAGGAACGAAAAAAGCAGAAGTTGCTAAAATGATGCAAGATTTCGTTGCAATCATATTATAGTAATAATAAGTAATACAAGGATTTCTAAATTTAGAATCGCAGTACAGTATTTCATTTTTCATTTCAGTATCTTGTATTATATTTTTGTGCTAGCCATCAAATTTTGATTTCTGTTATCACTCCTTTATTAATTTAATTGGAACCTAGGCCCAAGTCCGAGTTTGACTGAGGTTGAATCCACTTTTATTCTTTCTCTTTTCTTTTTCTAACTTATTTTGTATTCTAATAACAAAAAAAAGATAAGGGGAGAGGATTAGTCACAGATATTTGATTGTAGCTCTAATCTTCTTCACCCCTTCCGGGGTTAAGAACTAGAATGGGTTAATCACTAGAATGAAAAAAAGGGGAATATCAACGCATCTGGGAATAAACGATTGATCTCTATCAATAGACCCGCTAAAGATCCGAACCAGAGAGTACTTACTACTGGTGCCACGGAAAGATATGTTTTTAGATCTCTCATTTTAAAAACTCCTTCTTTATTCTTTTATAGTAATTTGTACTACATAATGGTAATACATATATGATCAGATGTCTATATAGTTCCGCTTATATTGTGCACGAACTCTCTAATTGAAATCTACAACAATTCGGTAGATATTCTTTTTTTAGAAAAAAAAAAAAAGAATATGTCCCTATCTAAAAATATTTATTTTTGTACGGCGGGTTTCATAGTTATTTCATGCGTATATAATTCTTTTTATTATTATATGGTATGTATGTTATATGATATGAAACACAAAAGAAGAAATGGCAATATAATTTGTTTATATCAAATTAGGAAATAAATAAAAATGTTGGAAAACAAGACAGGGATTCTCTACAATGACACTGTAGACCAATGGAAAGGGATGTAGCGCAGTTTGGTAGCGCGTTTGTTTTGGGTACAAAATGTCACGGGTTCAAATCCTGTCATCCCTACCTATTCCTTTTTCTTCTGAACAGTAAAAAGGAATCAATTGAGATCGATTACAATTGAACATACCTAATTAATCTTTTCTTTCATTTTATCATATTCTATATGATAGTATATACATGGAAGACATATTAGGATTACTTTTATTTTATTGAAAATAACGCGCTCTTAGTTCAGTTCGGTAGAACGTGGGTCTCCAAAACCCGATGTCGTAGGTTCAAATCCTACAGAGCGTGATTGCATTCTTGTTATTGGTAGGTCAAAATTGTACTGAAATAATTGAACAGCAATCTGAATTTGACCCCCTATGAGTTCAAGCAAGTAGGAGGTCAAGCAAAAAAATAGATGTTAATTAATCAAAGGTCCAACTGGTCACCACGTCTGTATTGTAAATATGCAGTTACAAATAATCCAGCCAAAGTAATAGGAATTAGACCTAATACGATTCCAAATAGAAAAACTTCAATCATTTCAATTTATTTGCACCAGAAGAAAAAAAGGGGAGGTAATATTGATCCTTAAATATTAATATGTATTGTCCATGAATTTCAATGATCCATAATTGGAAATTGACAAGATAACGAACTCTAGAATATATCAAATATATAGACTACCCTACAAATCTTTCTTTTTATGAATTGTACAGTTAATTAATTTCAAATAAGTCGTATCTTGCTCAGACCGATAAATAGAGCTGAGGTTATAGTTAAAACTGCTAATAGAAAACCGAAATAACTAATTATAGTAAGCATGAAGAGGCTAAATGAAATTGATTATTTTCATACATATGTTTATAAAG